CAACTCCTTATCAATCTCGACTCCTTTCAATATGAACAACAATTCAACTAATTTAATTGACTAGTATATAACAAGTATGGAACAAAGAAATATATTGTTACTAGATTGACCTAAAGTCTTTCTATTTATCCAGCTAGAATTCAAATAGAATTGAAGGAAAATGAATGTGATAAGACAGAACAAAATTTTATTTGAATTCCAAGTTTTAATAGAAATTTTTTATTGACGAGCTACAGCAATTGCACCGATTAAAGCAACTAAAAGGATTATTGAAATAAGTTCAAATGGGAGAAAAAAATCTGTTGATAAATGAATTCCAATTTGTTGACTATTACTTAGAAAATCTTGCTCTATAATCTGGTTTGATCTTGTAGTCCAAATAATCCCGTACCATGACGTATCTGAAATAGTAGTAATTAGTGAAATAAAAAGAGTTATACAAACCATCGAAGTAATTCCATCTCCTACGGTCCAAAGATGAAAATCCTTGTAATATTCTGAGCCATTCATGAACATCACAGCAAAAATGATTAAAACATTTATAGCGCCTACGTAAATAAGTAGCTGCGCAGCAGCTACAAAATAGGAGTTAGATAGAATATAGAATAACGATGTACAAACAAGAACCAATCCCAAGGAAAAGGCCGAATAAATTGGATTGGGAAGTAATACCACTCCTAGACCCCCTAATATAAGACCCGATCCTAGAAAGACTAAAAGAAAATCATGTATTGGTTCAGATAAATCCATTTAAAAAAAAAAATCAAAAACGAAGAATTTCATGACTTTATTGACCTGACCAGGAAAAAAGCAGTTTTTCTATTTTTTATGATACTTTGAAATTGTTAATTGAATGAAATTCGAATGAGTATGAATTGATGTAGATGCTTTTATTTTATTGGACCACTATCCATTCTTTATTCGTCGAAAGAGTAGTTTAAACCTATCTATTTTTGATATCATTTATCTACTTTGAAACCATTACTATATATAATATATAATATTGAAATCGGTTTTGTTTTCAATCTAAATTAAGCTAGGAGTCTCATTAAGCAACCACTAGTTTGAATTGCCCAAGCAAAAATCTCATTGTTTTAGATCCGAACTAAGCCTTCGTAATTCGTAATTTTTTGGAATCGAATTAAGGGTTTATTCATTGTTTATTTGAGGTAAATTCGAAATTGTTCGAATTGTGTAATCATCAATTACTGACATTGGTAAGCGACCTAAAGCGATTTGGTTATAATTCAATTCGTGACGATCATAAGTAGAAAGTTCATATTCTTCGGTCATTGATAAACAATTTGTTGGGCAATATTCAACACAATTACCACAAAATATACAGATTCCAAAATCAATACTGTAATTAAGCAATCGTTTCTTTCGAATATCAGTTTCCAACTTCCAATCAACAACGGGTAAATCTATAGGACATACACGCACACATACTTCACAAGCAATGCATTTATCAAATTCAAAGTGTATTCGGCCTCGGAAACGTTCCGATGTGATCAATTTTTCGTAGGGGTATTGAATAGTTACAGGTAAACGATTTGCGTGGGACAGGGTAATCATGAAACCTTGGCCGATGTATCTGGCGGCTCGTATTGTTTGTTGACCATAATTTATGAATTCGGTTATCATAGGGAGCATATGTTGAATATCTAGAAAAAAGATTTTATGCTTGTTTCTTTCTCTTGTTTGAGACAAGTCGTGAATCTAGGATATTGTGGTCTTTTACAGTGAAAGAAGTTGGGACGAGGTTGTCAATAATAGATTACCTAGAGAAATCGGTAAAAGAAATTTCCAACCAAGATTTAATAGTTGGTCCATTCTCAGCCTCGGTAAAGTCCATCTTGTTGCAATAGGAATGAACAAAAACAAATAAGTTTTGGCTAATGTGATAAAGATACCAATTAGTGTTCCAAAGACTTTACCCCTTTTATTTATGCCAAATAGCTCAGGAACAAATATGTACGGAATAGAAAGATTCCAACCTCCCAAGTAAAGAACTGTTACAAATAATGAAGAAACTAGTAGATTCAGATATGAAGCAATGTAAAATAAACCAAATTTGATACCTGAATATTCAGTTTGATACCCTGCTACTAATTCTTCTTCTGCTTCTGGTAAATCAAAAGGTAATCTTTCACACTCGGCGAGAGAAGAAATTAGAAAAACGATAAACCCGATGGGTTGACGCCACAAATTCCACCCCCAAAAACCATATTTTGACTGCGCTTCCACTATATCAACTGTACTTGAACTGTTAGATAATCATAGTCGATGATAACATCACTGTGCCCATCGCTATTACAGAACCGTACGTGAGATTTTCACCTCATACGGCTCCTCAGAGGTCATAAATAAATCTAAGGGCCCTTTCCTATTCTTTATCTTGATATGTTTGTCAGATAGAGTCAAAATCTATCCTAAGGTCCCAAATTAGACCAATGGAATTCTGTCTGCTATATTTAAAACTAATAAATAAGTGCTTCTGAATTTATCTCATCTTTTAAGAATTTTAATTTTGCTTTGTTGATTAATAACCTTATCATTAAATAAAAAAATAAAATAAAATGTGCTTTATAGCAATATCACATATACATTTCAACCTCGAATTTTCAATTACGAAAAAAATTAGAGAGTCCATTAATTCATGAATCATGACAAAAATTTTCTCTCTCTAAATAGAAATCAAAATTGAATTATAGGAAAGAAAGAATAAAAACAAAAAAAGAAAAAAGGAAGAAAAAAAAAAGACATCCCTCCTTTTTGCTTTTGCAATTAGATTCTTTTCTTTCGATTTCGATTTATTTTATTTCATTCCTATTCTCCTTTCTCAGAAAAAGGGCCTTTAACCAAAGTAAAAGATTACTTCGTTCTTGATAGTTATTTACTTACTCAGTGGATAGGAACATACTCTGGATCAGAATCATGGGGAGTACTTCTTGATCATTTCTACGAATGTAAAGCCCCAATTTGAATTCCTTTTATGTACAGAAATATCCTCTTGGATAACTTACATAATCTCAATTACTAATCCTTTGTGTATCTTGGTCTTCCTAACCATCCACTCATTTTGTCTTTCAAAAACCTCCCGTTGTGGAAATCCATCTATGGTAATAGACAGTAAAAACCCCATCCAGTCGGTCTTTTGAACCCGCTTCAAGCTATCATGACAATTCATGAATCTTGGGGTATAAACAATCTCTATTGCTTATGTTTACTTTTTTCACCATTTGATTCTTGTACGTAGGAAATGAGACTCAACCTTTTGACTGCAAATTTAGAAGCCGTTTTCTTTCACTCATATAACTATCTGGTTTAGTTCATCAACTCAAATGCTGAAGAAAAATAAAAATATATATAGTCAATCAAATCTTTTTATCCTTGTTTCTAGAAAGAAAAGAATTTGGACAAATTTTAGGTCTCACCGAATCACACGTAGAGATATTGATAACACACATAGAGCTAATGGTATTTCATAACTAATTGATTGAGCAGCTGCCCGTAGACCACCTAAAAAGGAATATTTATTATTTGATCCATACCCCGACATAAGAAGTCCAACGGGGGCAATACTTGAAATGGCAATCCATAAAAAAACACCAATACTAAGATCGGCTAGAACAAGGTGATCACCAAAAGGAATTACTGAATAACTTAGAAAGATAGATATTACTGCTATGGATGGTCCGATACTGAATAAACGAGTATCTCCTGTAGATGGAATAAGGTTCTCTTTCAAAAGTAGTTTTGTCCCATCTGCTAGAGCTTGAAGAATTCCTAAAGGGCCGGCATATTCAGGTCCGATACGTTGTTGTATTCCTGCAGATATTTCTCTTTCTAACCAAACAATTACTAGTACGCCTATTGTGATTCCTAATACAAGAGTCAAAATAGGGACAAGCATCCATATGATCCCATAGACTTCTTTTAAGGATTCCAATTTGGAAAAAGAATTGATAGTCTCTATTTCTGTTGTATCAATTATCATTTCAACGATCAACTTCTCCCATAATGATATCTATGCTACCTAGTATTGTCATAATATCAGCCAATTTCATTCTTTTAACTAACTGAGGAAGAATTTGCAAATTGATAAAACCTGGTGGGCGAATTTTCCATCTCCAAGGAAAAACGCTCTGATCTCCTATCAGAAAAATTCCCAATTCTCCTTTTGGGGCTTCAACTCTCACATAAAGTTCTTGTTTCGACAATTCAAAAGTTGGAGAAGGTTTTTTACTAATAAACCGATATTCAAAATCATTCCATTCAGGATCTTTTAATCTGTCAAAACGTCGGATTTCTAAATTTTCGTAAGGACCTCCTGGAATTCCTTCCAGAGCCTGTTGAATAATCTTTATGGATTCTGTCATTTCACTGATTCGTACTAAATAACGAGCTAATGAATCCCCCTCTCGTTGCCATTGAACCTGCCAATCAAATTCGTCGTAAGACTCATAATGATCAACTTTACGAAGATCCCATTCTATTCCAGAAGCTCGTAGCATTGGTCCCGATAAACCCCAATTTAATGCCTCGTCTCTCCCAATAATGCCTACGCTTTCAACTCGTTCTAAAAAAATAGGATTCCGGGTAATAAGTTTTTGATACTCAGCAACCCCTGTTAAAAAATAATCGCAAAAATCCAAACATTTATCTATCCAGCCATAGGGTAGATCGGCAGCCACTCCTCCAATACGAAAATAATTATGCATCATTCGCATACCGGTGGCAGCTTCGAATAGGTCATATATCAATTCTCTTTCTCGAAAAATATAGAAGAAAGGGGTCTGCGCACCAATATCTGCCATAAAAGGACCGAGCCATAACAAATGAGAAGCTATCCGACTCAACTCCAACATAATGACTCTGATATAGCTAGCCCTTTTAGGTACTTGAATATTGCCTAATTGTTCGGGTCCATTTATGGTTATTGCTTCTGTGAACATAGTAGCTAAATAATCCCAACGTGTTACATAAGGCAAATATTGTATAATTGTTCGGTTTTCCGCAATTTTCTCCATCCCTCTATGTAAATAACCCAATATTGGTTCGCAGTCGACAACATCTTCACCATCTAGAGTAACGATGAGTCGAAGAACACCGTGCATTGATGGGTGCTGAGGCCCCATATTGACTATCATGAGGTCTTTTCTTGTAGTTGGTGCAGTCATAAGTTTTTTAACGATTCATTCTTCCATGAATTACTGAAAGTGAAAAGAAGTTCATCAAAATTTAATCGAAACATATAAGTGAAAATGAAATAACTCTTCAAATTAATTTAATAAAATTAACGAGTTTTTGTCTCTCGAATGTCCAACTGATTAATTAATTCTTTATAACGTACTCTATTTTTTTTTGCCAAATAAGCTAGCAGTCGTTGACGTTTTCCCAAAATTTTCTTCAAACCTCTCTGAGATAAATAGTCTTTTTTGTGCAATTCTAAATGGGACGTAAGTCTCCGTATCTTATTGGTGAAATTGAATACTTGAAATTCAACAGATCCTTTCTTTTCTTCTTGAGAAATAACTGAAATGACAGAATTTTTTACCATAAATGAATTTCCCCTTTCTTTATTTTACAGATATGGATTTTTTCGAATTTTATTGATCAGTAATAATAATGCCAGTAATTTGAACGTGGTATATAGACTTAATTTCTTTATGAACCTCTAATTTTATCAATTCCAATAAATTAATCAAATTGGAAATTTGATTCAGATAGGAATCCAAAAAGGCGGTAGGTACGGTTTTTTCATTCACAAAAGCGAATAATTGAAACCTAAAATCCTAAAATGAAGAAGATTCTGTTGATTCATTTCTAGATCTAATCGATACCTTATTTTATTGATTTAGTATCGTCTACTCGAATTAGATTCGAATGAGATGTAAAACAAGGCATGTGTGCATTTGTTTGCTTTCAGATACTCTATAGGAGACAGGGCATATAGTACTATCAATTCATTTTCAATCGTGGATACATATGTATCCTTAAGATACTGAAACGGCTACCATTATTGGTATTAAACCAATAACGATTCATACAAGCTAAATCTTCTAATCGATAATTAGGCCAAAGAAAGAACTTAAATTTCATTAATTCATTTTTATCTTTATAAAGGGGTTTCCTTTCATCCAAAAATTGACTCCAGTTTTTTCCATTGGTTTCGTTGCAAAATACTGAATTGCTATCGATGCCATTCCAATTCAAAGAATTTAAAAAACTTCGAATTCTCAACTCTCTACGACGTCTAGACCATAAAATATTTTCAGGAACAAGCAAATCAAAATGATTTTTTTCTGTATTTATTCTTTGAGTTTGAGGTTGGAGAATGAATTCGTCAAAATTCTTTTTATCAACATATCTTTGTTCTCGGTATCTTTGATTAGTTTGGTGTTTACTTTTATGAACCAATGAAATACCTATGGTTTGATACATAATAAATTGTCCATTATTTTTTACAGACAACCGAATAGGTTCGATAATCAATACCCCTTTCTTCATCAAGTCTGTAAAAGGTAAATTTCCCTGAATCAGCATTATATCCAAACGCATTTCTCTCCTTTGAATTGCCGATATAGTAATTTTGGTTGGATTTAGCAGTCGAAGCAGGAGACAATATACCTTGATATTTTCAATCATTTTTTGATTCAAAGCATCGGTCCATTTCAATTGAAAAAGCAAATACCGTTTCAAGAACAAATCTAGTTCTGCCTCCGTGTTGCTTTTGTATTGTTTTTTCTTTTTACTCTTTTTTGTGTCTGATTCCATGTAATCTTTTTCAAGATCGTTTTGATGTTTTGAGAAAACAGGGCCCAGATTTCCTTTGTTTTCTATATCTGATCCGCGCTCTCTTTGACTTGCGGGTTCTTTTGCTTCTTGAATTCGAGTCTTTATTTTTTTATTTGATGGTAGAAAAAACTTTTGTTTTTTGTTTTTATTTTGACTAACATTTTCATTTGTATTCAAATTTAAAAGAAGGAATTTGCTTGGTATAATCCACGGTTTTATTTTATAGACATTATAAAGTAGTACAAATTCTGGAAAGAACCAAAATTCCAGATTCAATATGGGACGATTAAATATTTTTTCATTCATTCCCATCCAATCAAAAAAGACTTTTTTCGAATTTTTTTGAGTTTTTTCTGGATTTTGATGAGTTGTAAGATAAAAAACCCCTTTTTTCTCAATTTTATCAATTATTTGATAATTATTAATACCAATTTTCGGATTTGGATTACTGTTGGTATCAATCTTAACCCAGGCCTCAATATCTCTTTTTTGTCTAAGAGAAAAATGGATAATTTTCCAATCAAAAAATTTTCTATCAAGATTTCTTTCTATATCTAGAATATTTCCTTTTGTTAGATAATTATTGATATGAAGATTGCCGGGCATATCAACAAAGTTGTGTTTGGACGGGTTGGAATTATACGAAATTTCGAAGTTCTTCTTTACTTGAAAGGGTAATCTAGAAATAAACGAGTCACTTTTATTTTCATAATTAATGGATTTATATGCTAAAAGATCATATCTATAACATTTTTGAAAATTATCTTTTCGTTTTGATAATAAACAGAGTTCCGATTCTTTTTTGTAATGAATTGATTGGTCTTTTTCATACGAATTCCATTTGTTTAAGTTTCTATTTTGATTTTGAGCCATACAACTTTGATTAACCCTAGTTCGCCATTTTTTTGGCATTAATCTAGACCATCTAATTTGAGATAAATCGTATTGATAATGCCGTCTTAACCAGTTTTTCCATTGATTGATTCTATAACTCTGAAGTTTCTTATGTTTTAATTCCGAATGAAATATTCCTAGTGTTCTAAAATAGTCCTTTATTTTAGTCTTAAGGAAACAAGACGTTGTGTTATATTGAAGAACAGATCGAAATTTAGACAAATTAATAACTTGGGTTTGTGATAATTTGTAAAATACATATGCTTGTGACAAGTAGGATAAATCACCAAAAATATGTGAATTTTTCTTACTAATATTATAAAGTGACTTTTTTATAGTCGAAATAAAGATAAAGTGAATTTTATTTTTATTATTAATTTTTTCTTGATTTATTTCATTATTGGAAATGGATTTCTCAATCAATTTGTTTGTTGATCCAAGAAAGAGTTGTGTAGTAATTCTAGGAATATTAATGATAGATAAAAATAGATCGATGTATAATCTTTGAATGAATAATTTTAGAAAATAATGGAATTTCCATATTACTCGAGTAGTTCTGCTTTTGAATATTTGGAAAAAAACTTTTGGTGATTCGAATTTTTTAATATTATTTGTTTTATTAGGCCTAATGTCTATTTCTGGAGTTACTTTCTTTTTCTCTTTTGTAATTCTTTCTATTTCATTTTTTATTGTACTTGTTCTATCAGTCAAATCCTTCATTTTTGTTTCTATCAGTGAAGAATTTGGCCAATTTCCAGATTCAATTTGATTAAATGATTCGTTAATTATTTGATTACTACTTAGATAATCTTTTTCTTTTTTCGTTTCATTCGATTCAGATATTTCTTTGAATCTAACTAATACAATTGGATTTACTTTTGAAAGTTCTTTTTTGATTTTTTTTAGAAATCCAATACTTTGGATAAGCCATTTTTTGGTTTCTTTTGAAACTCTTCGAAATAATTGTGTTTTTCCTTTTAAAATTTTGAGAGTTATAAAATATTTCTTTTTGAATTTTCCAATTTTGTTTGCGAGTTCCTTAAAAATGGGCTCAAAAAAAGAAGGGCGCTTTCGGGGAGAACCAAAGGGAAGGTCAGCTTCCATTCCCCAAACTGTTAAAAAACAAAAATCATCTTTTTGTTTTTTCTTTTTCATTAGCTCTCCGCGGGAGGGGGACAGTTTAGATATATGCCAAGGTTTCAGACAAAAAGGAACTAAAATTTTGATCTGAATCCCGTCTCTCAACCAATTTTTGGGAAATTCTGTTTCTGATAATTGAACACCATTATAAGTACATTTAATCTGTATTTCTTTCTTCCATTCCTGCAAATCTTCAGACCATTCAGCCCGTTGCAAGAATAACATACGCCCGATATTTTTGGCTATTATCAATGAAGGTAATAGAATATATTTTCGAAGAATTAATTGCGTTATTAACATGGAACCTCTTATTATTTGCGCAAAAGGAATGCTATCCCAGGCTTCTGCGATCGCTATCCGTGCTTTTTCCTTTCTTTTGTTCTCCTCTTTTTTCTCCTTTTCTTTTTTCTCTTCTCTTTTTCTTTGTTCTTCTCTAGACTCTAGAATCTTGAATTCTCCCTCTTTACCTGTCCAATTTCGAAAAATTGATTTAATCAGTTCAGAGATATCAAAAGCAAAAAAACGGAGGGGGTTTATTCTGTCGAGAAAAAGGGGGGAATGTGCATTTGCTTGAAATAGTTTCGAAATAAACGTTTTGCGCCTTTGAGCACGCATAGAGCCTGTAATTAGACCTCGCCGAAAATCTGATTGTTGCGAATAGCTTATTAAAGCCACGTCCTCCTCAGAATCCTTAGTCGGGTCGTTGTCAGTAAAAATAACTACACGTTTGGCTTTTCTTGAACGAAGTTGATGATCCATTGATGCACGATCTTTAAATTCACCCATTTGTTGGTCCAATTCGGTGATTAATTTATGTGACCAGCGAGGTACTTTTTTACTGATTTCTTTTATTCCAATCGATTTTTTTCCCGATTTTGTCTCATTAGGATCAATGGCATTGAATACAAATTTTACAAATTTCGTTCTTTTTTCTGAATTTGCTCTTCCCTGTTCTTGGTCTGAAAATAAAGAAAGGCCTTTCAAATTTAAACTCGATTTTGGTTCGTTACCAAATTCATTGATTAAAGTTAAGAACTCGTCAATTTCTGTTGATAATGGTTTTTTATCAACTGTATACGCTTTTTGTTCAAATTCTTGATAATCAGTATTCGGAAGAAAGATAGTATGAATCCTATTTATTCTAACTTTCTCGTTCCAATTTTCT